CTAATCATAATATGGGTTTGAAGGAAGCTGATTCATTCATTAGTAAAGCCGAAGCCAATAGGAGTACTATTGTGAAAAAGTTAAGACCGCGGGCTCGAGGACGTAGTTATCTGATAAAAAGACCGACATGTCATATAACAATTGTATTAAAAGATAAATCTAAATCATTTTTAGATCAATCTAAGATTTAGATTCATATAAAAAAAATATGGATGAAAAATAAAATAGAATAGAAAAATATGGGACAAAAAATAAATCCACTTGGTTTCAGACTTGGTACAACTCAAAGTCATCATTCCTTTTGGTTCGCACAACCAAAAAATTATTCCGGGGGCCTACAGGAAGATGCAAAAATACGGAATTGTATCAAGAACTATGTACAAAAAAATAGGAAAATACCCTCAGGTTTCGAAGGAATTGCACGTATAACAATTAAAAAAAAAATCGATTTGATCCAAGTCATAATCTATATTGGATTCCCAAATTTATTAATAGAGGGGCAAACACGAGGAATCGAAGAATTACAGATGAATGTACAAAAGGAGTTTCATTCTGTAAACCGGAGACTCAACATTGCTATCACAAGAGTTGAAAAACCTTATGGACAACCTAATATTCTTGCAGAATATATAGCTTTACAATTAAAAAATAGAGTTTCGTTTCGAAAAGCAATGAAAAAAGCTATTGAATTAACTGAACAAACGGATACAAAAGGAATTCAAGTGCAAATAGCAGGCCGTATCGACGGAAAAGAAATTGCACGTGTTGAATGGATCAGAGAGGGTAGAGTTCCCCTACAAACAATTCGCGCTAAAATTGATTATTGTTCCTATACAATTCGAACTATTTATGGAGTATTAGGTATAAAAATTTGGATATTTGTAGATGAGGAATAATCAACCTTGTCTTCCCATTCTGTCCAGTGATAAAACAAAAAATGACAAACTCTTTCATTCTTTTTTCGTTAAAAATAAAAAAATGAACAATTCTAATTCTATAAGGTTAAATATAAATTCGATTGATCATTTGGTATAATTGCTATGCTTAGTGTGTGACTCGTTAGTTTTTTCTTTATAGTTTCAAGTTGGGATTAAAAAAAAAACTGACCCCTGCTATAAACTTTGTAATTATATAAAATAAACTAATAACCAACTTATTGCTTCGTATTGTCGAGATCCCAAGAAACAGTCACTATATGAATGAGTGGATCTATCATATGGTTGTAGCAACTGAAATTCTTTCAACAAAAAATAGATCTGATTATGGGTTGTAAAGCAAAAAAAATAAAAATAAAGGGATGTGGATAAATGGAAGGATGATAGAAAGAAAGAACAAAAATATCAATGATATATGATTCCAATATGTATGTATGGTCTATGAATCACGTCATAAAAGGCAGTGTGATAAAGCATCAATACTGATAATCAATACTGATAAGATAATTATAAATATAAGAATTTTAAAATGAAATAATTTAAAATAGAATAAAATAATAAAGAGCCTTCAGGTTAATAAAAACTGAGGAAATTGACTTGGGAACGAATTTTGTTGGAAGCTCCATTGCAAAGTTCGGACCTAACCATTAATGGAGAAGCTATGGGAACGACAGAACCTGTGACTGCATAGGCTTCTATTGAAAACGAATCCTAATAATTCATTGGGTGGGATGGCGGAACGGACCAAGAAAAAATTGATTTATTCTGAGAGGTTATGAATTGAACCTTCGAATGAAACAGGAAAGAGTAAATATTCGCCCGCGAAACCTCCATTTATTGGATTGCAATCTTTTGTCGTAATTCGATAGAGGTAAAAAAAAATAAGGAAAGGATTCATTATGTTATAAAAATAAAAAAGAGAAACATTACATTATCTATAAAGATACATAAATGTACACACACGTCTAGCTGTATTGTATATCTTGTATCTACATCTTCCTTCTTATGTAAGAAATAAAATATCAATAAAAGCCATTACTTGGTGTATTATCTATTAATGTGTACCTATTAATGTGTATCTATTAATGTGTATCTATAATATTATTTTATTGAATTTGAATCCTTTCATTCGCGAGGAGCTGGATGAGAAGAAACTCTCATGTCCGGTTCTGCAGTAGAGATGGAATTAAGAAACAACCATCGACTATAACCCCAAAAGAACCAGATTTCGTAAACAGCATAGAGGAAGAATGAAAGGAATATCTTGTCGAGGCAATCATATTTGTTTCGGCAGATACGCTCTTCAGGCACTTGAACCTGCTTGGATTACAGCTAGACAAATAGAAGCAGGGCGAAGAGCAATGACACGATATGCGCGTCGTGGTGGAAAAATATGGGTACGTATATTTCCCGACAAACCTGTTACAGTAAGACCCGCGGAAACACGTATGGGTTCGGGGAAGGGATCCCCTGAATATTGGGTATCCGTTGTTAAACGGGGTCGAATACTTTATGAAATGGGTGGAGTATCAGAAACTGTAGCTAGAGCAGCTATCTCAATAGCTGCGCGCAAAATGCCTATACGAACTCAATTTCTTATTTCAGGATAGAGATGTAGAACTAAAAAAAAAGGGGTATTGGGGATGAAAAAACAACCGCAGGTTTATTTATTTCTGGACGGACAATATTTCTTTTTTTTCTTTCATACTTTTGCATTGAAATAACAGATTGAAATAAAAATGATATGATTCAACCTCAGACCCTTTTGAATGTAGCGGATAACAGCGGAGCTCGAAAATTGATGTGTATTCGAATCATAGGAGCTGGTAATCACCGATATGCTCATATTGGTGATGTTATTGTTGCTGTAATCAAAGAAGCAGTTCCCAATATGCCTCTAGAAAGATCAGAAGTAATTAGAGCTGTAATTGTACGTACATGTAAAGAACTCAAACGTGAAAACGGTATGATAATACGATATGACGACAATGCTGCAGTTGTCATTGATCAAGAAGGAAATCCAAAAGGAACTCGAGTTTTTGGTGCGATCGCTCGAGAATTGAGACAGTTAAATTTTACTAAAATAGTTTCATTAGCTCCCGAAGTATTATAAATAGTAGTAGATGAGACTATGATATAGTATAGGGTATCTGAAATAGATCAAATAGATCAAATTAGTAGATTGTGTCTCACGTATATACTTTATAATAAAAATAAAAAAAAGAAAAAAAAGGAAACATGTTGATTATATCAAAATTAGGAGGAACCTATAATTCTAGTTCGTCATGGGTAGGGACACTATTGCCGATCTAATAACTTCTATAAGAAATGCTGACACGGATAAAAAAGGAAGGGTTCGAATAGCATCTACAAATATCACCGAAAACATTATTAAAATACTTCTACGAGAAGGTTTTATTGAAAACGTTCGGAAACATCAGGAGAGTAACAAATATTTCTTGGTTTCAACTCTGCGACATAGAAAAACCAGAAAAGGAATATATAAAACTAGAACCATTTTAAAGCGTATCAGCCGGCCCGGCTTACGAATTTATTCCAACTATCAACGAATTCCTAAGATTTTAGGTGGAATGGGAATTGTAATTCTTTCTACTTCTCGAGGTATAATAACAGATCGAGAAGCTCGACTAGAAAGAATTGGAGGAGAAATTTTGTGTTATATATGGTAATCTTCCACCTCTGGTATCCGAATTTGATCTCTAACTTCCTATTTGTAAAATAGAGAGGAAAAGTGAGTTATATAACTATTCCTCCATTAGTTGATACTTCAAGGAGGTTACCTGGAATGAAAGAACAAAAATTGATTCATGAGGGTTTAATTACTGAATCACTTCCCAACGGTATGTTCCGGGTCCGTTTAGATAATGAAGATCTAATTCTAGGATATGTTTCAGGGAGGATCCGCCGCAGTTTTATACGGATACTACCGGGAGATAGAGTAAAAATTGAAGTAAGTCGTTATGATTCAACCAGGGGACGTATAATTTATCGACTTCGCAACAAAGATTCGAATGATTAGGTTATTTTTTTAACCATGGGTATACAATTCGAAGTTCAAAAAAAATTCAAGAGACTTATTCTCTTCCAAGAAGTGGATTCAGAATTAAGGTAAGGAATAAAAAATATGAAAATAAGGGCTTCCGTTCGTAAAATTTGTGAAAAATGTCGACTGATTCGCAGGCGTGGACGAATTATAGTGATTTGTTCCAATCCGAAACATAAACAGAGACAAGGGTAATTCTTCTAAAAAAGAACTTTACTTTCAAAAAAAATATATATGTAAAAATAAGGTAAAGGATCTGTTTTAACATGAAATGGATATCTCCGTATCTTTTCTTTTTGTATATTTCTGACTCATAAATATGAGATGATAAAATATGACAAAAGCTATACCAAGAATTGGTTCACGTAGGAATGGGCGTATTGGTTCACGTAAGAATGGACGTAGAATACCAAAAGGCGTTATTCATGTTCAAGCGAGTTTCAACAATACCATTATAACTGTTACAGATGTACGAGGTCGGGTAGTTTCTTGGGCCTCCGCCGGTACTTCTGGATTCAAAGGCACAAGAAGAGGAACACCTTATGCTGCTCAAGCCACAGCGGTAAATGCTATTCGTACAGTGGTTGATCAGGGTATGCAACGAGCAGAAGTTATGATAAAGGGTCCTGGTCTCGGAAGAGATGCAGCATTACGAGCCATTCGTAGAAGTGGTATATTATTAAGCTTCGTACGTGATGTAACACCTATGCCACATAATGGATGTCGACCTCCTAAAAAAAGACGTGTGTAGAAATAAGAATTAAACCGATTTCAAGAGAAATAAATGATCAAATAATAATACTAGTATAGTATGGTTCGAGAGGAAGTAGCAGGATCCACTCGAACACTACAGTGGAAGTGTGTTGAATCAAGAGTAGACAGTAAGCGTCTTTATTATGGTCGTTTCATTCTGTCACCACTTATGAAAGGTCAAGCTGATACCATCGGTATTGCCATGCGAAGGGCCTTACTTGGAGAAATAGAAGGAACATGTATCACAC